CAAATAAAGAAAGGGGTTCTTTCTTATTCTTTTTTTTTTTGTTTGAGAAAACCCCAAAACAAAAGAGCTACTCTACTCCTTACTCAAGTTCTCAGTAAAGGCAAACCAATATTTCATTGATTCATTCTTCATTTGACACTTTAACTTTCTGAATTACTTATTCAATTACGACATAATAAAATAAATAAAATGTAAAATTTTTGAGTAGTCTACTTCCCTTCGAATGATGAATCCCTTTTTTTTTGAAAGGAATACTTTTGAACCCGTAAGGGATTTACTTGTTGATATATTGTTCTATTCGATCTTTTAGGTCCCTACTCACCTCGATGGTTATGCCGTGATGTCCCTTGAAGCATATATGCGATGGATAAACTCCTGTAACCATGCTATATTTGCTTACTTGAACAGAATCTCTCTCTAAAAAAAAATAGAATGGCTAATTCCACAAAAAAGTTTTTTTTTCACGAGGTATACCTAGCAATTCTTATTTATCTATTACAGAATCGACCATGGATCAATTCCCCTTTCATTTGGAAGTATTGAGAATACACCCATAATTCTGAGCTTCATGTTACTCGTCCCAATATACATGTCAAACTAGGGGCATCCCAATCAGATTGAATGGGATGACAGTTTCTCAGTCCGAATCTGTAAAATGAGAATTTCGATCAAATCACACATCGCAGTATACTAGGCCTTCTAATTCCTTAAGTGGTTTATCTAAAAGATTCGCGATATAACTAGGAAGGCGTTTCAAATACCACACATGAGTCACTGGACATGCGAGTTTTATGTATCCCATTTGATATCTTCGTACACGAGAATCAACAAATTCGACCCCGCATTGTTCACAAAATTTTGGGTCTTCCTTTTCAGCTCCGATCACTCGATAATTGCCACAAGCACAAATTCCACTTTTTATAGGTCCAAAGATTCTTTCACAAAACAATCCGTCTTTTTCTGGTTTATTGGTTTTGTAATGAAAAGTGTAGGGTTTTGTTACCTCTCCAACTACCTCCCCATTAGGTAGAATTTTGTTAGCCCAAGCACTTATTTGTTGAGGAGAAACTGGTCCAATTCGAAGTTGTTGATGTTTATACCGGTCAATCATAGAATAGAAATTCTGATTCATTCAGATCAAGCTTCCTTCCTATTAATCTGGAAGTTTTTCTCAGATACAAGGAAATGATTCAGTTCCAGAGCCAAAGATCGTAGTTCTCGAACAAGCAATCGAAAAGATTCTGGAGCATCTTCAGGATTAGATATTGTTCCTCCAATAATCGTAGTACCAAGTACTTCCTGACGAGCTCTAATATGATCAGATTTATAAGTAAGCATTTCTTGTAAAATATGAGCAACACCAAATCCCTCTAAAGCCCAAACTTCCATTTCTCCCACTCGTTGTCCCCCCTGTTTGGCCCTTCCTCTAAGGGGTTGTTGTGTAACAAGTGCGTAATGTCCACTGGAACGTCCATGGATTTTATCATCAACTTGATGAATTAATTTAAGTATATAGGACTTTCCTATTAGAACAGGTTGTTCAAAAGGATCTCCAGTTCTTCCATCAAATATTTGACTTTTTCCCGGATATTCGGGTTCAAATACCCATGGATTTTTTGTTTGCTTACTGGCTTCATATAATTCCGAAAACACTAGTTTTCTCGAAGCCTCTTGCTCGTATCTCTCATCAAAGGGGGCTATTCTATAATGTCTATTTAAAAGATCTCCCGCTAACCCGAGCGAACATTCAAATATCTGTCCCACATTCATTCGTGAGGGTACTCCTAAGGGGTTGAAAACCATATCAACCGGTGTTCCATCTTGTAAATAGGGCATATCTTGTCTAGGCAAAATTTTTGAAATAATACCCTTATTCCCATGTCTTCCAGCCACTTTATCACCCACTTTGATTTCACGTTTCTGTGAAATATATACACGAATCATTTCTGGGTTATAATTGGAACCCCCCTTTTTTTGGATCCATCTCACATCAATAACTCGACCCCTTCCGCCTATAGGTAATTTTAGAGAAGTTTCCTTTGCAGTGGATACCTGAATGCCAAGTATGGCTCGTAATAATCTATCCTCTGGGGCATACGACGATTCGTTCGCTGTCTGAGGCGTTAATTTACCTACTAAAATATCACCTGTTTCCACCCAAGATCCCAGCATCACGATTCCATTTCTGTCTAAATTGCGGAGTAAATGAGCCTCTAAATGTGGTATTTCGTTAGTAATTCTTTCAGGTCCCTGACTTGTCATATGAGTTTGAATTTCATATTTTCGGATGTGAAAAGAAGTATAAATATCACTATATACCAAACGCTCACTAATGAGTACCGCATCTTCAAAATTGTAGCCTTCCCATGGCATATAAGCTACTAATACATTTTTTCCCAAAGCGAGTTCTCCACCAACGGTAGCCGCACCGTCCGCTAAAATTTGTCCCTTTTTAATGGATTTACCCCGCTGACCCCGGGGTTTTTGGTGCATACAAGTATTTTTGTTGGAACGTTGATACATAACTAATGGAATATTTATAGTGTTTCCATTACCTGAGAAAACAATTTGGTGAGTATCAGTAGAAATGACCTTTCCCTCGTGTTCGGCTATAATTGAAACCCCCGAATCTAGAGCCGCTTGACGTTCCAGTCCGGTTCCAACAATGCACTTCTCGGACCGAGAAAGCGGAACTGCTTGACGCTGCATATTAGAACTCATTAAAGCCCTATTCGCATCATTATGCTCGATAAAAGGAATGAGGGAGGCTCCAATAGAAAAATATTGGAAGGGAAAAATGCTTCGAAGATGAACCTGCTCCCATGCAATTGTCAGGAATTCTTGACGGTATCGAGCCGGAACAACCTGTTCTTCCTGAATACCCCGATTCAAGGCCAAAGAATTTCCTGCCGCTACCATATAATATTCATCTCTACTTGGTGATAAATAAACCATCTGTGCCTCTTTTTCTTTTGATCTTTCAGATATTTCATAAAATGGACTCTCTATGGATCCCCAATGACCAATCCTCACATGAATAGCTAAGGATCCGATAAGTCCAACATTGATTCCTTCGGAGGTGTCGATTGGGCAAATACGTCCATAGTGACTAGGATGGATATCTCGTATCCGAAAACTAGCAGTTCGCCCTGTCAACCCTCCAGGACCTAAATAACTCAATTTTCGCCCATGAACAATTTGTGTCAATGGATTAGTTCGATCCAAAACTTGAGATAAAGGGTGTAGGCCAAAAAATGATTCATAAGTGGTTGTTAATGCAGTTGAAGTTACCAAATTTTGAGGAGTTGGTATCAATTTATGCCTGATTGCTCCAGATATAGTTCCTCGAACCGCATTTTCTAAACGAACAAGAGCCAATCCGAATTGATCCTGCAACAGATCTGCTACAGAACGAATACGTTTATTTTTCAAGTGATTCATATCGTCAAGCGTACCCATTCCAAATTTCATTCCGATCAAATGATCCGCAGCAGCCAATACATCTCGCGGTAACAAAAATGTATTGTTCTGAGGTATATCAAGATTCAATCTCCGGTTGATATTTCGCCGACCAATTCTTCCCAATTCACATCTTTGTTGAAAAAATTTCTTTTGTAATTCCTTACACAAAGACTCAGAAAATACCGGATCCCCACCTACACAAGCGAATTGTTGATAAAACTCCAGAATGGCATTTTCCTTTGACCCGATCTTTTTTTTTTCCTTATCATTCGGGAAAGACAAGAAAATTTCAGGATAACAAACATTATCTAGAATTTCTTTTAGATTCAAACCCATAGCTGATGATAGAACTAGAATAGATATTTTTTGTTTCCTACTCACACGGGCCCATATCCTTGCTTTTCTATCAATTTCTAATTCTGATCTTCCTCCCCAATCCGATATTATGGTGCTGGTATAGACAGAAATTCCGTTATGGTCCAATTCTGAACGGTAGTAAATGCCGGGACTTTGCAATATTTGATTAATCACAATTCTGTAAATTCCATTTACTATAAAGGTTCCCAGGGAATTCATTAGAGGAATATTTCCAATAAATACTGTTTGTTCTTTCATATCTCTATCGGTTTTCCAAATTAATCCCGCAAGTACATATAATTCAGAAGAATACGTGAGTGATTCATACACAGCATCTCTTTCTTTTATCAAGGGTTCTGCCAATTGATATGTTTCCACAAATAATTTAAATTCAATTTCTTGATCTGTATCTTCAATTTTTGGAAACTTATAAAATTCTTCCATTAAGCCCTGATTAATAAACCTACAAAATCCCTCAAATTGAATCTGACTAAATCCAGGTATTGTGAACATCCCCTCATTTTCATCCCGGAGCATTTTAATCTTAAGTTTCCTGTTTATCGAAAAATCCCATTATTGGCTCACCTTTTCATCGATCCATATGGATCGATCTAGCAATGATGGAATATATATTCTGTTTACTGAATTACATAAAATTTTAGACAACTCCATATATGTATTTCATATGTATGAACGGAGATGAGAATGAGAGGGTGAATAAAACAAAGAGAATTTTCGGCGCAAATTAGATTCAAATTATCAAAAGATACAAATGGAAATAAATTGAGAAATTCCTGGAAAAAAATTATGCCACTTAGTAGACTTGACTTATGAAGTCTTGTATGGAATATCAAAATTGACCCAATTTCTACTTATTATTTATTTATTATTTATGATATTACGATCCGATTGAGTACCAAAAGTGGATTCGGGATTTAATTGACTCTCCAGGAATGAGATAAAGACGGAATAATCAGGAGCAGTATAGAGTTTACTTTTATTTTAACACTTCATACTCAACAAATGATTAGCGGATCTTTTTTTTTTATAGCAGAATTCCTTTTTTTATATTTATAGTAGAATTCATAGAATATGATTGAAGTGCCTAATATAATAGGAGTAAGTTGTATTTATTAAGTACATGCCAATATAGTTATCTAGCTATCTGTATATTTCATCTTTTAGCATAGTTCCACTTGGGGCAACACAGGTCGTGCCATATCATAATTGCTCTTTTCTATTCAATGAAAAATTAAAGCACGATCATTCTATTCTCTATAGAAATACATAGAGAAGGTACCTGACTCGGTATCCGTAATTTCTGTTACATTTACATATATTTACATATAGACATAATTGTTGTTATAATTGAAAAGAAAATAAATAAAAAAAAAGATTGATTATTCAAATTATTGAATAATTATTGAATGAAATTCTTGTTATTGAATATATATATTTTATTTAATATATTATATTAGTTATTATTTAATATATTATTTATATTATTTATTATATATTTAATATTTATTATATATTTAATATTTATTATATATTTAATATTTAATTTCATTTTAATTTCTATATTTAAATTGAATATATTATTTATATATTTATATTTAAAAAATATATATATATATTATATATATTTTGATATTGTATTGATACTGATTAGTAGTAAATTAGTAATAAATAAATTTGATTTTTTTGTCTTTAAATTAAAGATAAAGAAATACAATTTCAAATTTCAAAATCGTTCATTAATTCAAAGTTAATAGTATAGTTAATGGTTCAATTTGCCCTGAATTTTTCAGTCACAAATCCATTTCTTTTGACTCTTTTTGTTTTTGAAAAGAAAGGAAAAGTTTCTAAATGGTATAAATATGTATAAAGAGAAGAAGAAGAAAATGATCTTAATTAGGGCCAATAAAAAAGAGGAATTATTCTTTAGAAAAGGATAAGTACAACGGAATTCAGGATCCAAATTAAATAGGAAGAAAGAAACAAACGGTTCAGTCAGTAATCCCCCAAAAATAAGGAAAAATTTAGGAATAAGTATAATATAATTTAAAATTTCTATCCATTTTTTTTTGTTTTGGCGACATGGCCAAGTGGTAAGGCGGGGGACTGCAAATCCTTTATCCCCAGTTCAAATCTGGGTGTCGCCTGCTCAACAAAAAACTCGAGATTTCTTATCCTGCTGATCTAAACCCAAATCGACGAACCCAACAGAAACAGAGATAAAGGCCTAGGCCTTGTCAATACTTGATTTTAAGAATGATCCATAGGTCCTAGAAAGGACTCTCCGTTTTTGGATTCAAAATGGATGATAGGAAAGACTACTAAATCTTCCTAATTTAATTACTTACTCTACACTACTAAGGTAGTTAGTGTCTACTGATTCAGTATAGAATTGGATTGGATAGGCTGATGAGAAATCAATTTAGGAGTTGTGTAAAGGAATGAATAAAGATACTTTGTCTCCAAACTCACAAGAAATTCTTAGTGCTCAATCAACCAATCAATATTGATTGATTGATTGGCCTTATCTTATAGAGATAGAATAAAGGTAAAAAATTTTTCTTTCAGGAGATTACAAAAAAAATGTAATATCGCATGGCATTTCCAATTCTTTCACAGAAAGAGAAACTGTACGTCTTAGAGAGAATATAGGTATAGAATAGATAGTTATCTACCTTGATAGTATATTTTTATGTATGTTTTTTTTTTTTTGTTTATGTTATGAAAAAAAGTCAACAAACAGTGAGTCTTACTATTCCTACATGTTTTATTTTATTAGGATAGGAGCATTCACTTGATATTCCCAAAGCATGTATATCGTATTTGTGCCTAATCTTTACTGATTCTACCAGCCTAGCCAGAAATATCATAATATAGGAACTTGTTACGAATGGATTTTTGGGATTGCTTCATCAATAGCCTTAAGTCATAATTCCATTTTGACTCTACACCATTGATTCCACTATGATTAGTGATCAATAATGGAATAATTCTTTCATTTCACATAAGGATAGGAGACATAATTCACATGGATATAGTAAGTCTCGCTTGGGCTGCTTTAATGGTAGTCTTTACATTTTCCCTTTCACTCGTAGTATGGGGAAGGAGTGGACTTTAGAAGTACTATTAATTGAGTAATCGAATTGTATCAATTGTTTAATTAATTGTTGTTTTCTTTTACGAACTGTTTAAAATCAAAATGCCTCTGTTTTCAAATTCTACTGTAATACAGTAAAATGTGAATAAGAAAATACACTAATGAATAATAACCATTCGAGCAAACAATGAATGATTACCATAGTTGTATTTCGAAACTCAAATCAACGGAATACATATGATAGGATTTTTTTCCAACCAAGTTCTTTCTATTCTATTCTATTTTGATTTGTTGAACTGGTTCTTACCAGAATTACAGATATTACAATAAAAAACAAGCAACCTTTCTTTTTTCCTTTATTTGTTTCCCCTTCTTTCTTTACTTCTACACTTTTACTGTTCCAAGAGAAAGTTGTTCTGCTATTACAGCGATACATACTTTCTACTGCAAGCTCTTAGTAGTTGTCCAAACAAACAGGTCCTACGCATAAAAAATCTTGCTTGCGTTGAGCGATCTATATATCATAGATTTAACATTTTAGACTTCTAGAAATTTTATTTTATTTAGGCTTTATCGACTCATCTAATTAATGTCATGTTTAAGCATGACAAATCGACGAATCTATTACCCCCTTTCCAGATCCGAAGAAGTTACCATAGAACTTCATGGATCATCTGTTTATAGCTCAATCGATGACTTCTTTTGAATGGTAAAAAAAGATTCCTTGGTTTTGTTTTCTTTTATATAATTATATATATAAAATATACCCACACTTTTCTTCCTACATTGATTGTTTTGATCTATCTCGGGATCCTTATTTAATTCAAATTATAAGAAGCCTAGAAATGAAATTAGGATAGAACAGTTGACCTTCAATTAAATTATTATTTATTTTGGATTGATCAAAATTCATACAAATGGCTGTAGCGACGAAAAGAAAATAGAAATCTAAATAGAATTAGAGTGCTTTTTTACATATTTTATTTCTATTTACATATTTTTTTATATTTACTTTACATAAATAATTGTACAGACGTATTGGAAATTGATCTATGTTATCAAGCCTATATCTGTATAAAAATTTATATTTATATTTTATATTATATAATAATTTATATTTTATATTATATAATAATAGATAGTCTACTATACTAGATAGTGTGGTAGAAAGATATATATTTATATTATAAAGTTTAGTTCTTTCTACCATACTATCTCAGATACTGTCGATTCCAGTCCGATCATTTCATTTAAGACTTGGAGTTTAAATCCTTTTCTTTTCTTCAATCATTGATAAGAAGTAAAAGTATCAGTCAACTTAATCATTTTGACTGACTGTTTTCACATAGATGATAAGTAAAAAAGCAGTAGGAACTAGAATAAACAGTGCAGTAGCAATAAATGCGAGAATATTTACTTCCATAATCTTATTGTTTTTTTTCTTCGCAATAACTCGGGATCTAATCCCATAGAGATGAGAAATTTGACTGCTGTAAATTAAATGGGCTGAATGGCATCCTAATGATACTGAATCGGATCAATGTTATGAATAACAATATCTAATCTATCAAATCGACTCATCGTCGAGAATTGAATAGTATAACATAGGAAGATCTTTTATCCATACCAAGTAAAAATGGGATTTCTGATCCGATAAAGAATCCTACTGAATTTATCATCCTTTTCCACTCTTTTCTATAAATGGCCCTCTTCCTTATACAACATCTTTCCTTAGACTTATACAATTAATTATCTGATGAAATATCATATGACCGGTATTCTATTGGCTATAGACCCAAGTAGTAGAAGTGCAATAAAAAAAAAATGATGCGTTGAACTCTAAGCTAAGCTTTTTTTATGAATCGATATTAGTAGAAGAAACGGAAATTGCCTGTCTGAGGATAAATAAAAAAAAAAAAGAAATAAAGATCCCTACATGGAATTAGATTTTGCCCCCCGCCCCCCCTTTTTGTCGGGGCAATAGAGAGAGATAAACTGACAAATTCATTGGATCGTCGGATCCTAGTTCGGGACTGACGGGGCTCGAACCCGCAGCTTCCGCCTTGACAGGGCGGTGCTCTGACCAATTGAACTACAATCCCAGCGGGATGTACAGCATACATATTCTTGTGATATCATAAGAGCATTCTATTTGCTGTGTTGTAACATAGACACGAATGATATACGGATATCTACATAGAATAGATATGGACTATACTCTATCTAGTAATATAGTAAGAATAACACGGTTTAACTAGTAATCCTGTGATTCTTTTTATTGCTACAAGATTGATTATCAATCTTTCAATGAGAGAAAAAACAACAAAAATGCAACTCTTTTCTTTATTCTTCCATATTGGACATTTCTGGAAAATAAATTGGTTATATCATACTCAAACAAAAGAAAGCGGCGAATTTTTGGGCCGAGCTGGATTTGAACCAGCGTAGACATATTGTCAACGAATTTACAGTCCGTCCCCATTAACCGCTCGGGCATCGACCCAGGAAGAATCAATTCTAATTATATTATATAATTTATAAAATTAGAATTATATAATTTATAATTCAATTATATTATATATAAATTATATATATTAATTATATATATTATATAATAATATATATAATAATAATATATATATATAATATATATATATGATATGGATATGATATGGGCTTTTTGATAATTGATAATCCACGATCAACTTACTTTCGCAGTACCCTACCCCCAGGGGAAGTCGAATCCCCGCTGCCTCCTTGAAAGAGAGATGTCCTGAACCGCTAGACGATAGGGGCATACCCGCCCGACCACCACCAGACTATGATCATAGTATGATCAGTTTTTCGGAATTGTCAATACAATATAAAATCTATATAAGTAATATAATAACGTAATGGTATGATTAGATCCGAAAGACCTTTCCTATTTTCACGATTCTATATAATATAATAGAATTCGAATTTTAAAAATTTTTTTATGGTTCATAAATGCCCCATTAATTATCCATTATCCCATTAAATTAGTTATATACATTACTAATTATATACATTTAATACATTACATACAATTAATTAATACATTTAATTATATATATATAATATTTATATATATATAATATATATATATAATAATAATAATAAATATAATAATAATAAATAATAATAATATATAATAATAATAATAAATATAATAATAATAAATAATAATAATATATAATAATAAAAATTAATTTAATAATAATAATAAATAATAATAATATATAATAATAAAAATTAATTTAATAATAATAATAAATAATAATAATATATAATAATAAAAATTAATTTAATAATAAAAATAATATAAAAATAAAAAAAAAAAAAGAAGTATAAACCAGAAAAGTATAGTATTCTTTTAGTTCAAGTAGTGATTGGTCTAACAGAAAAAGGATAGAAGTTTCATTTATTCAATTTGCACTAATTGATTTGTTCAGATAAGACATCATTCAATCAAATTTCGTAAATCTATGTCGTCGTGTTGGTACACGTATCAATCAAGTAAATCTTGTTCTGATGGATCGATAAAATAAAAGCAAATACAATATAGAAAGTGACATCGGTCTTGAAACAATTCACTGTATTGGTATTTCTCAAAAAAGGCATTTTACCCTAGACTTTACTTCTGACTTCACTTATTTTCTTAAGTAAATCAAATATCTTGTTCCTGGATGAGTTCCTATGCATCCATGTATCTATGTATGTAATATATGTACATATATACATACAGTAGACTCATAATGGAAAATGAATTGCTAATTCATTTTTTTGAAAGCCCTTTTAACTCAGTGGTAGAGTAACGCCATGGTAAGGCGTAAGTCATCGGTTCAAATCCGATAAAGGGCTTTTTTCATGAAACTCCAGTCTTCGTTTTTCAGTTTTTCAGCCGAGAGGAGAATAGAGAGATCTTGTTGATATTTGTCAAAAGGATAACCGCCATGCCATTATAAACCGCCATTCTATTATAATGTAATGAGTATTATCAGTTATAGTTTACAAAGTTGTTGAACATTTATTCATTATGTTAATTAATCATTACACTTTTTAGGGGAAGTCGACCCTATACTATAGTGGTATATTCTCCTCATGTTTCCTTATTCATATTTTTGGATCCCGGAACATAACTATTCTAGATATCTAATCTTGATTAGAAATCACCAAACCAAAGTATTCCTATTTCTCCAGTATTCCAATCAAACCCATCGTTAAAGTTAAAAAAAAATAAAAAAGTAAGTGGACCTGACCCGTTGAATCATGACTATATCGGCTATTCTGATATTCAAATTCTATAGAGATGAAATTATAGAAGTGGACTCTTTTTTATTTTTTTTTTTTTCCTTTTAACCATCCAAGAATTTGTCGATATTTCTGGTTTCATCTTCTTGTTACTGGATGCTCCATAGGAAGAAATTGCTATTCCTTTCCCCCACAAAGAAAAGTTTATTTCGATAATAAATAAATTTTTCAATCTCTTTCTTTGATTCCAGAATGAAATATTATTGTTTTGTTCCGCCAATGCAATAGGGAACAAATGTGATAAAGGGGCTTTCATTTCTAGTTTACCATTATTTAATATTTAATATTGAATTTAGTATTTCAAATTTCATTTAATTTATGGGCAGAGAAAAAATAAGAAATTTTTTTCTCTACCGGATAAAGGTAAAGTAAAAAGATAAATATTCGAAGTTCATTTTTTTTGTTCGACCCGCTAAAAGAGGTACTCTGGCATTTGAGTCATAGGACAATTCAGGGTTCAAAAGGTTATTAAGAAAAAATAGTAATAGTAAGGACTAATCAAATCAAACTAATGGATTTACCTAGGTCGGTTTGTAGTCTAATAGAAAAGAAGAATTTGTATCTTCGAAACCCATTGGAAGGGGTATCGGACGAGACAAAGAATCGTCCATAGATAATCGAACTATCATATGCCCTGGAAATAAAATTATATGAGGTGTTCGGAAATGGTTGAAGTAGTTGAATAGGAGGATCAGGATCACTATGACTATAGCCCTTGGTAGATTTACTAAAGAAGAAAATGATTTATTTGATATTATGGATGACTGGTTACGGAGGGACCGTTTCGTTTTTGTGGGTTGGTCTGGCCTATTGCTCTTTCCTTGTGCCTATTTTGCTTTAGGGGGTTGGTTCACCGGTACAACTTTTGTAACTTCATGGTATACCCATGGATTGGCCAGTTCTTATTTAGAAGGCTGCAATTTCTTAACTGCTGCAGTTTCTACTCCTGCGAATAGTTTAGCACATTCTTTGTTGCTACTGTGGGGTCCTGAAGCACAAGGAGATTTTACTCGTTGGTGTCAATTGGGCGGTCTGTGGACTTTTGTTGCTCTTCATGGGGCTTTTGGGCTAATAGGTTTCATGTTACGTCAATTTGAACTTGCTCGATCTGTTCAATTGCGACCTTATAATGCAATCGCATTTTCCGCTCCAATTGCTGTTTTTGTTTCTGTATTCTTGATTTATCCGTTGGGTCAGTCTGGTTGGTTCTTTGCACCTAGTTTTGGTGTAGCAG